CCATTTTTGGAGAATGTTAATAAATTCCAGAATCCATTTCGTCGTCCAGTAGCTACAACAGTTTTTTTAATCGGTACCGCGGCAGCTCTTTGGTTAGGTATTGGAGCAACATTACCTATTGATAAATCTCTAACTTTAGGACTTTTTTAATTTTAAGTTGATTTAACCGTGAATGAAATAGTACGCGTATGTATCTAGGGAATAGTCGCTTCAAAGTGAATTCTCCCTAGATACATCTCTTAAATTTCATTATCAATCCATTCTGGATATACGGATGATGCTAAGGATTCAAAACCCATTTTCTTCTTTTCTTTCTTTCGAAAACTAAAAAGATGAAATAATTCCAATGGATTTAAAACTTATTCTTAGGTAAATCAATTGCAAAATGCTTCTGTAGAATGTCCAATATCTGTTTTACATCTTCTATGCGAAGATGTTCAATTCTCATAAGATCTTCTTGGCTGTTATTCAAAAGGTCCAATAATGTATGTATATTGGACCTTTTGAGACAATTATAGGTCCTGGGGGGCAATTCTGATTGGTCAATAAAAATACATTTCAATGCAATTCGTTTTTTGTTTTTCCTTAGATTAGCCAATCTATCATGAAAGGTAAAAAGGGATACAGTAAACCTGTTTTGATTGTCTTCTAAATGAAAATTAATGTCCTCTTCCTCCGCATGTAGAAAAGGAATAAATAAGTCAATCAAATTACGGGAAGCTTCGTGAAGTGCTTCTTTAGGAGTTAAACTTCCATTCGTCCATATTTCAATAAAAAGTATCTCTTGTTTCTCATTCCCACTCCCATAAGAATGAATACTATGATTTGCATTTCGAACAGGCATAGATACAGCATCTATAGGATAACTTCCATCTTGATAGTTATTTGGGGATTTCATACGATATCCGCGATCCCTCTCGATTTGTAATTCAATACACAAATTAATTGGCTCCGTCAGGCTAGCTATATGCTGTGTAGTATCGACTATTTCCACAGAAGGTGGTGAGATGATATCTTGAGCAGTTACGTTTTTAGGACCCCTGACGCAAATGGATGCGTCACGAGTTCCATACAGATTACTTCTCAATACAATTTCTTTCAAATTCATTAAAATTTCATGTACTGATTCTTCAATACCAACTATAGTAGAATATTCATGGGGTACCTTATCAGATTTTGCACGTGTGATACATGTTCCTTCTATTTCTCCAAGTAAAGCCTTTCGCATCGCGATACCTATCGTATCCGCTTGACCTTTCATAAGCGGGGACAGAACGAAACGGCCATAATAAAGACGCTTACTGTCTGTTCTTGATTCAACACACTTCCACTGTAGTGTCCGAGTGGATACTGCTATTTCTTCTCGAACCATACTAATATTATTGTTTGATCAGATCATTGAATCATTTATTTCTCTTGAAATCCATTCAATTCTTATTTCTACACACGTCTTTTTTTGGGGGGCCTACATCCATTATGTGGCATAGGGGTTACGTCACGTACGAAACTTAATAGTATACCACTTCTACGAATGGCTCGTAATGCTGCATCTCTTCCGAGACCAGGGCCTTTTATCATGACTTCTGCTCGTTGCATACCCTGATCCACTACTGTACGAATAGCATTTCCTGCTGCGGTTTGAGCAGCAAATGGTGTCCCTCTTCTTGTGCCCCTGAATCCACAAGTACCAGCGGAGGACCAAGAAACCACCCGACCTATTCCATCTGTAACAGTCACAATGGTATTGTTGAAACTCGCTTGAACATGAATAACTCCTTTTTTTATTCTACATCCATTCTTACGTGAACCAATTCTTGGTATAGGTTTTGTCATATTTTATCATCTCATAAATATGAGTCAGAGATATACGGATATATCCATTTCATGTCAAAACAGATCCTTTATTTGCACATCGGACCGTTTAGAAAGTCCCCTTTTAGAAAGATTACCCCTGTCTCTGTTTATGTCTCGGATTGGAACAAATTACTATAATTCGTCCCCGCCTACGGATCAGTCGACATTTTTCACAAATTTTACGAATAGAGGCCCTTATTTTCATATTTGTCATTCCTTAATGCCGAATATACTCCTTGGAAGAAAATAAGTCTCTTGAAATTTTGAACCTCGAATTGTATCCCCATGAAAGGAATGCTTAAATTCAAATAAAAGCCACCTAATCATTCGAATCTTTGTTGCGAAGTCTATAAATTATACGCCCTCTAGTTGAATCATAACGACTTACTTCGATTTTGACTCTATCTCCTGGTAGTATCCGTATAAAACTCCGTCGGATCCTCCCCGAAACATAACCTAGAATCAGATCTTCATTATCTAAACGAACTCGGAACATACCATTGGGAAGTGATTCAGTAATTAAACCTTCGTGAATTAATTTTTGTTCTTTCATTCCAGGTAACCCCCTTGAAGTATCAACTAATGGAGGAGGAGTGATAGTAGACAATCCGTCTTTCCTCTCTTTTTCCAAATAGCAAGTTACGGA